GGAATATGCGCCGACGGATCCCTTAACTATTTGCAGTAGGGTTAATAGAACGAATCGCACTTTTACCACTAAACTATACCCGCTATGCTGCGATTATTGTATATAAACAAGCTTTTTGTCGAGTACGAGAATCAATAGGATCATAAAAAAAAAAGAATTATGAAAATTAGGGCGTTGATGTATTGTATTTCCTCATGCAACCTAATGAGGATTAGGAAAAGAAGACTCATTGCATTGATTCTATATTAGAAGAATGGAAAAAGTCCTGTTCTTTCAATAACAAGTATTTTTGAATTAAATAAAATAACTTTTTTTATCTTATCTAATTTGTTGCAACAAAAAATAAAAAATGGCCCGTGACACGGGCCAGGACGTGGAAATAAAAAAAGACTTTTCGGACGAAATGAAAAAAAAAAAAGAATAGATTAAAAATATATATATATATAATTTATAATTCTAATCTTAATAATTAGAATAATTAATAGAATAATTAATAGAATAATAATTAAATAATTAAATATAGAATAGTAATTAAATAGTAAATTACTATAATACTAATTAGAATACTAATATATTAAGAGTAATTAATATACTAATAATATAGTAATAAAAAAGATAAAAAAAAAAGAAAGTATATGAAGAAGGACTTTTTTTCAAGCCCTACTTGTTGTGTATTGTTGTGTAATGTAACATAGTAATTATCTTTTCTCAATTGGGAGAGATGGCTGAGTGGACTAAAGCGTCGGATTGCTAATCCGTTGTACGAGTTATTCGTACCGAGGGTTCGAATCCCTCTCTTTCCGGTTCCGTTGATGACTTCGTATTTTTTTTTCAAATCTTTGTCTTTATTTATTTATTTTTTATTTTTTTTTTATTTTAGAATAGTTAAAGATGTAGAATAGATAAAATTCTAAGAACATTTAATAAAAATCAAGCAAGGAAAAAGCCTTCTTTTTTTTTTATTCTTCACGTCCAGGATTACGCCCTGGATCATTAGATAAAAATCCAAAGATGAAAAGGGAAACAAAGAATATTACTACTGTGTAAACAAAGAGTTTGAGAGTAAGCATTAGACAATCTCCAAGATCTTTTTTTTTGTTTGGAAAAAAAGAAAATAGATTCTCTATATTTATACCATATATCCAATTTTGACACCAAGAAATGAAGTGGTTTCTAGAAATTTTTCGAAATAGAAAAGCATTTTTCTAAATTCATTTGTAATAAGATGTAATAAGAGTCGAGTCTTGTGTGCCAAAAATTTTCTTTCATACCGAAAATTAGATATTTCGGGGGGATCTAACCGAATAGGTTTCTTTTAATAGAATAATAGAATGGAAAAAAGTTCAGAATGAGGAGATGGGGTAGGTAATCCAGATTTTTCACGTTTATACAATAACTTCAATGTTTGAATCAAGGGCCTAGACTATAAAGAACTAGAAGACTTATCTGATCTTATCAATTAGTAGAATTTTTTCTCTTGAATAACTCATGAATTATTAATTATTCTAGGACAGTATTCAAAATTTCATCGAAAACTTACAGCAGCTTGCCAAACAAAGGCTAATAGAAAAAAGAACAGAGGGATTACTGGCATAATATCTACGATTGGATTCAAAAAAGCGTAGGCTTCAGGCAATTTTGTGAAGAAAAAACTGCTTGAATAAAGGGCAAAATTAAGACAGATACAAATCAAATTTAAAATATTAAGCATAACAAACATTTTGTTTTTGAAGATAATTGTATTTTGACTGAGTTATTAATATTCATATAAAAATGTAAAAATGGATATAAATTAATATAAAATAGAGTTTAAGGTAGACAAAAAACTTTAAACTCAGCCAATCAAAAATCCTTCAATTATCAGCTAAAAAAAGAATAAAAGAAATCATATTTTCATACAATATCTTAATGGAATTCTATATTATGATCAATAAATTCAGTTTAATTCTATATCTACACATATCAAAATACGAATAACAAGCTAATCCAGTTCCTAGATATTTTTGGGGGCAGGAATTGACAAAGAACCAATACCAATATTAGTTTTATTAGTTTTGAATCAAATATAGAAATGGGGCGTGGCCAAGCGGTAAGGCAACGGGTTTTGGTCCCGCCATTCGGAGGTTCGAATCCTTCCGTCCCAGAGCCTATTTCTTTTCTATATCAAAATTATATATATCAAAATAAAGATAAATAAAGATTGTTTTTTTGAACAACCTAATATCTTTTATATGATAGTTAAGAGCATAATAAATACAATTCTTGTTTCTTATTTTTAATGCCTTTTCTCGAAATTATATCCTTTTTCACAAGTATTATCGTGTTCAAATAATACGCAGATGCAATTAAATCTAGTTTTTTTGTTTCAGTAAACATGGAAACACAGATCCAAAGAGTTTGAATTCAAAAAAAGTCAAACAGTTAATTTAATGATTTTTTATGAGTCTTTCGTACTTGAAGAAGTGTGAGATTGATGACTCGGTCCTATTGAGCCACTTGAAGATGAAGATTCGAAGAGAACTACTCATTTTTTCGTCTTATCTTATTGATTTGGTAATATTTATATTGGAAATCAAAAAATATTTATAAAATAAGGGGTTAATTTGAATTAATTCTTTTGTTTTTTTCATTGTATATTTTTTTATTAACACCATATTGACAACAGTGTATCAAATAAATATAATCCGATCTGGGTAATTAGATCTTATCTGTAGATTGATTTATATCTATTCCAGCGGTTTGGTTTTTCATTCAAATGAAATGATAGGCTTATTGGATTTGCTGTGATACAAAAGTCTTTTTTTTTTATTATTGGAAAAAAAAATGTAAATGTATTGTTATATTAGAAAAATATATTAGATAGAAAAATATATTAGAAAAATGTATAAAAATGAATAGTTACATTTTTTTTTAATTATTTTCAATTTTAAATATTAAATAGAAGAATAGATAGCATAAGAAACAAGAGATAATCTATCAATTTTGACTTTATTTAACTTTATCTATTTTTTTATCCAAATCAATTCGAAATTTTAGAAATTTTTCTATTTCATTTCGTGTTCATTTCTTGTTAGTTTGTGTTCATTTCTTGTTAGTTTAATGTTTTGATTGTGTCCTACGATTCAATCTTTTTATTACTTCTCTTTGATTTCTTTTGATTTTGATTCTATCTACATAACCTAATTATTTTATCCTAATTATTTTATTTATATTTGGGATTGGGGTTGCTAACTCAATGGTAGAGTACTCGGCTTTTAAGTGCGGCTAACAGCTTTTACACATTTGTACGAAGAAAGAGATTCGTCCATACCAGCGGTATTATTTGTAAGACCACGACTGATCCTGAAAGGAATGAATGGAAAAAACAGCATGTCGTATCAATGGAGAATTCGGAGAATATTTGATTCTTACCGGATCCGCTCCAAACAAACTTTGTTTGAATTCTTGGTGCATAACATAAAAACAAAGCAATTCAAATTCAAAGTTGGGGTTTGGTCGAGTTAATAAATGGACAGAGCTCCGCGGCTCCAATTATAGGTAAATAAAAAAGCAACGAGCTCCCGTTCTTAATTTGAATGATTTTCCGATCTAATTAGACGTTAAAAATAGATTAGTGCCTGGTGCGGGAAAAGCTTTTTCTTGAGTGTATTTTCGATTTTTTTAATGAGTCCTAACTATTAGCTATTCTCCACTATGAAGGGAAATTGAATGTGTAGAAGAAAAAGTATATTGATAAAGCAATTTTTTTTCCAAAATCAAAAAAGAGTGATTGACTTGAAAAAGTAAAGGATTTCTAGTCACCTATTACCCCATAATGAACATAAACCAATTAGAAAGGAACATAAACCAATTAGATGGAAAAAAGAGAGGATAGAGGGTCCGTTGGTGAGTTTAACTATTTCCGAGGTATCTATTCTTTTTATATTATACTATTTTGTTTTTATGGTATCGCACTATGTATCATTTAATAACCCAATAAACCCCCTATCTTTGCTTCAATCAAATCGAATTAAAAATGAAAATAGAGAAATCTCAAAGAAATTTAGAAATAGATAGATCTCGAAAAAATAACTTCCTATACCCACTTATTTTTCGGGAGTATATTTATACATTTGCTCATGATCGTGACTTAAATAGATCCATTTTGTTAGAAAATGTGGGTTATGACAATAAATATAGTTTACTAATCGTAAAGCGTTTAATTACTCGAATGTATCAACAGAATCATTTGAGTATTTCCGCTAATGATTCTAACCAAAATACATTTTTTAGGTATAACAAAAATTTGTATTTTCAAATGATATCGGAGGGATTTGCAGTTATTGTGGAAATTCCATTTTCCTTACGATTAGTATCCTCTTTAGAAAGATCAGAAATAGTAAAATCTCATAATTTACGATCAATTCATTCAATATTTCCTTTTTTAGAGGGCAAATTTCCACATTTAAATTATGTGTCAGATGGACTAATACCCTACCCCATTCATCTAGAAAAATTGGTTCAAATCCTTCGCTATTGGGTGAAAGATACCTCCTCTTTGCATTTATTACGACTCTTTCTTCACGAGTATTGGAATTTGAACAGTCGTATTAGTCCAAAGAAATCTATTTCTTTTTTTGCAAAAAAGACTCCAAGATTCTTCTTGTTCTTATATAATTCTCATGTATATGAATACGAGTCCGTTTTCTTTTTTCTTTGTAATCAATCCTTTCATTTCCGATTAACATTTTCTCAGGTCTTTCTTGAGCGAATATATTTCTATGGAAAAATAGAACATTTTGTAGAAGTCTTTACTAAGGATTGGGGGGACAGCCTCCGCTTGCTCAAGGATCCTTTCATACATTATATTAGATATCAAGGAAAATCCATTTTTGTCTCAAAGGATACGCCTCTTCTGATGAAAAAATGGAAATATTACCTTGTCAATTTATGTCAATGTCATTTTGATGTGTGCTTTCAACCTCCCAGGATCCATATAAACCCATTTTCATTATACAAGC